CCCGCTGTGATAATGAGAAAGATTTCTGCATATACACACAAATCGGTCAATAATATCAAAATCTGAGGAATCAGCCCGGGTCGGCTTACTAATGGGATGCCCTAAGGTGTTACAAAACCGTGCCTTAGTCAATGATCCAATCAGAGGAATAATTGGAACGGTTGTATCGAACTTCTTCATAGCCTTATCTATGATAAATGAATTTTCTAGCATTTGACTCCGTACCAACAAAGGATTTAGTTGCACACTGGAAAGATAGCCCAGAAAGTTGATAGAATGCTTGTAGAAGTGCTTTATATGAACCCTTCCCGGTTGAGACCACATGTGAAAATGCGATTGCCATAAATTGACAAGGTAATATTTCCATTTATTCATCAGAAGAGGCGTATCCTTTGAAGACAGAATTGATTTTCCTTGATATTTAACATAATGCATGAAAGGATCCTTGAACAAGCATAAGATGTCCTGAAAATCAAAATCATTAGTCAAGACTTCGACAAGATGTTCTACTTTTCGATAGAAATATATTCGCTCAAGAAGGACTCCAGAAGATGTTGATCGTAAATGAGAAGATTGGTTACGGAGAAAAAAGAAGATGGATTCATATTCACATACATGAGAATTATATAGGAACAAGAATAATCTTGAATTACTTTTTGAAAAAATGGAAATCGATTTCTTTGGATTACTAAGACTATTCCAATTCAAATTAAAATACTCGTGTAGAAAGAACCGTAATAAATGTAAAGAAGAGGCATCTTTTACCCAGTAGCGAAGGATTTGAACCAAGATTTCCGAGCGAATGGGGTGGGGTATTAGTACATCTAAGACATAATTTAAATGTGAGAATTTGTCCTCGAAAAAAGGAAATATTGAATGAATTGATTGGAAATTATGAGATTTTGCTATTTCTTTCCCTTCTAAGAAAGAGACAAATCGTAGGGAAAATGGAATTTCCACAATGACTGCAAACCCCTCTGATATCATTTGCGAATACAACTTATTGTTGTGTCCAAAAAATTTATTTTGATTCGAATCATTAGTAGAAATACTCAACTGAATCCGTTGATACAGTCGAATAATTAAGCGTTTCACACTTAGTGAACTAGATTTATTGTCATAACCCCCATTTTCCAACGAAACCCTCGATCTATTTAAAGCATAATCATGAGCAAGTGCATAAATATACTCACGAAAAAGCAGTGGGTAGTGGGTATAGGAAGTGGTGTTGCTGAGATCCATCTAGTTCGAAATAGACTTGAAATTCCTCCATTTGAAATTCGATTTAAACCAAAGGTAAAGGTAAGGGATTTATTGGGTTATCAAATGATACATTGGGTTATCAAATGATACATAGTGCGATACAGTCAAAACAAGGTATTGTAGTAAAAAAAAAATGGATACCTTGGAAACGGGTAGACTCATCACCGGATTCTCTATCCTCTCATTTTCCATTTAATTGAATTGGTTTATGGGTTTATGTTTGTTAGAGTATATAAAGGGTGGTTAGAAATCCTTTATTTTTTCAATCCAATCGCTCTTTTGATTTTGGAAAAAAAAAATATCTTTATCAATATACTGCTTCTTCTACACATTCATCTCCAACCCATAAAAGGGATTAACTAATAGTTAGGACTCATTAAAAAAATCGATAATCTACTCATGGGAAACCTTTTCCCGCATTAGGAACTAATATCTTTTTAACGTTTAATTAGAGCGGGTAATCATTCAAATGAAATTAAGAACATAAGCTCGTTGCTTTTTTTTGTTTCCCTATAATGGGACCCGTAGGGGTCTATCCATTTATTCACTCGACCCGACTTTGAATTCAATTTCTTTTGGTCCGCGCCAAGAATTCAAGCCTGGTTTTGTACCGATTGAATAATAATCAAATATTCTCAAAATTCTCCATTGATACGACATGCTGGTTTTTCCATTTATTTGTTTCAGGATCAGTCGTGGTCTTACAAACTCTCCCGATGGTATGGACGAATCCTTTGCTTCATAGAAATGTGTAAAAGATGCGAGCCGCACTTAAAAGCCGAGTACTCTACCGTTGAGTTAGCAACCCCGAATAATTCGAATGTGTAGATACAATCGGAATCAAAATATTAAACTAGCAAGAAACCTAAGAAAACATTTTCTAATCGAGTCGGAACATAAAACTAAAAAAAAACAATTAAATGAACAGATCGGATAAAAATACAAGAAATTCTCAGATAAAAACATTAAAAACATAGATAATATAGAGAAAAAGTCAAAAATTATCGGTGGCCCCTTAGTCCTGTAGTATTCATTTTTTTTTCATTAAAAAACTTTTTCACTAAAAAAACACTTCTTGTATAACAGAAAATACAACGAATCCGTCATTTCAATCAAGTCAAGAAAAAAAACCAAACCTATGGGATGGAGATAAGCAGATCCATTTATCTACGATCAAATTATATTTGTTCGATACACTGTTGTCAATATCACTATGAATGTTGAAGATGAATCGCGAGAAAAGAATATCAAAAATACAATGGCAATGGCGAAAACAAAAAGAGTTAATTTATTAATTTAATGAAAATCCAAATAATGAGAATCAAAATGAAAATGAAATTTTATATATTAAATAGAAATATATAAAATTGAATAGCTAAATAATTAGATAAATAGAAAGAATTTAGAAATACTTGAAATAAATCTAAAAGCAAAAGGACTTGTACTGGATGTGCACTACATATACAAATGGATCAAAAAGAGGTGTAGGTGAAAAAATAAATTAACGAAAAAAAAAATAGGAAGAAACCTTGGGCTTATTCAATCAAGCAATATAAATAAAATACACAAGCTTAATCCCTTGTTTTGTTATTTGTTAATAGATTTCCAATGAAAAATCCCCCAGTTGCAAGTACTGTAAATTTTTTATATTTCTAGATCCAATTATCAATTCTCACTTGATCTTTTTTATATGCATCTTATATCAATAAAATTCTAGCAATAAAATCGATTTTTGTACTTATACGTATAGAACATGATATTCTATAGTAGCAACATTAACTAGGAATAATAAATAGGTATGAATAGAGAACCAAAAAAGAGGGGAAGAGTAAAGAAAAAGTTATAGAAAACTATATAGGAGTCATCTACACCCTCTTTTTTGGTTCTATTGCTTAATAGAATTTCGTTTGATTAAGACTAAGCTGCGTAAAAACCCCCGCCTTCTTTGAAATATCATGAACAGTTCCTGTAGGTTGAGCGCCCTTGTCAAGGAAATATAGAATAGCAGGAACGTTTAAATGGGTTTGATTATTTATCGGATCATAAAAACCCACTTTCCGAAGATCTCTTCCTTCTCTTCGGGATCGAACATCAATTGCAACGATTCGATAAACGGCTCATTGGGATAGATATAAATGAACAATACCCCCCCTAGAAACGTATAAGAGGTTTTCTCCTCATACGGCTCGCGAAAAAATGATTCGAAATTATTATGTATCGAATTAGAATGTCAAATATCAAATAGATATATAAAATCATCAAATCAATTTCCAGAGATTTAAGTCCTTCTTTTTTTCTTCTTTTTCGAAAAAGAAGAAAAAAAGAGCATTCGTACTCTCATAACTCAAGTTGGATAACTTTCAAATAGCCTAAAAGAACAGTCTTAGGCATTTATTTCATTTTTTGAGCGGTCTCTAACCCCTTTGTTGTTTGTCTCCTTTCGAATCCATTTTTGGAGTCTCGATTCTGATCTAATTATTGAGACAATTGAAAACGGTATTTCCTTGTTCCAGGATCCTTTATCTTTGCCTTGAATCATTGGGTTTAGACATTACTTCGGTGATCTTTAATCGTTTTAAAAAATGGCAGCAACAAACCCCTTTTTGTGATTTCTTTCTATGAAAGAATCATACGAACAATTGATTCCTGCATGATACACTTTTGATCAAAAGAGTTTTACCAATTCAAAAGGATTTTCCTTTTGCATTGAAAAATTGTTCGAATCGGATCCTTTCGATTTCGATATCAAAAATATACTTACGAAGTTTGTTCCAACGTATTGATTGGTATTAACCCTAGACCCTTGCCCCTGAGAAATGAATAAATACTTTCTACTCGAGCTCCATCATGTACTATTTACATTACAACCCAACAAAAAACGAGGGTTGTAGTAGAACCGAACAAAGGATGTCGAGCCAAGAGCCCATTCATTCCTAGATACTATAAAATAGAAAATGGTGGATGGAAAAAAAATCCACAGCTGATCATGTCCTTCAAGTCGCACGTTGCTTTCTACCACATCGTTTCAAACGAAGTTTTACCATAACATTTCTCTAGTTTCGAACCAGTATGTAATTGATTCAATTATGGAATCATGAATAGTCATTGCTTCGGTCAATACACAGTACTTTTGACTTCTATATGAAATGAATAAGTAATTTAAGCCTCAGTTAGGAAGAAAAAGGCTCAGTAAGAATTCAATTTAACCCTCTATTTTATTGTATGAGTGCAATAGTTTTTTTATTTATAAATAAAAAATAACACGAATAAAAAAAAATTGGAATCCGCGTTGTATCTTCAAATGATTCGATAGAATAGATTCAACAACCTTACACGTCTTCGAGTCCCAAGGACCCGTAAAAAACATTCAAATTATTTAAAAAAATTTCCTACCCCGACATCACAATTTAAATACAGTTTTACTAAGGATTATATTTGATCATCATAAGAGAGAAATCAATATTGAGGATTTCCGTATCTATCAGATTAGACTGAACAATTTTCATTGGAAGGAATTATTGATATTCGATGTGAAATATTTAAGAGTAAGGTAAGGGCTCACAAATGCTTTTCAAAAAAAGCGAAAGAACGCTATCAATGAAATATAAGGATAGCAATCCATGCATATAAAGATTTCCTCAATTTATGCGTAGTTTCTTTTGCTTGAACTTAAGGTTGACTAATCTTTCCCTAAAATTTTAAATGAAAATAAAGTAAATAAGATGTATGAATCATCCCCGTCTCAATTGTTATTACATAGATTAAAATTATTCATTAGAGACAAATACCAAATACCTAAAAATGAGGGTTAAAGAAAATCTATTAACCATTAAATATGTAACCATTAAATATGGAACTTGATTATTTGGTAATGGAATTTGGACAGACATAGATATTCAAATTGATATCTTCCATCGCTCACTAACTCTTATCTACTCTCACTCTCAATTCATTCCGGGGGGATGATGAATCATAAATAAAAAAAGATCCTTTTTTCTGGGATACTAGACTATTTTGTCTAAAATACAAAGCCAAAAAGATCCAGATTAAGTCATTAACTAGTCTTAAGAGACTTAATCCCATTGATTGAATTCAATCAGTAACAAGAATACCCTCTTGTTTAGAATTCAGAAATAAAAGGAGAATAATTGGGCTGTCTTATTAAAAAAAGATAGGGAATATAGAGGCTTTCGCATTTCGATTTAGAATGTATCCTTGAAAAATAAACTAGATATGGCACGTAAGACTTTTCTAAGCAACTAACTTAAATACGAAAGTGAAAGGGGGAGGCATAAACTAAAAGGCTCATCAAACTTTTTTTGACTTCAACCTCTTGGGATCTAGGTTCCCATCTTACCTGGATCAAAAATGGATTCTGTTATGTTTTCGTATTATTCGAACTCGATTCAATTTGTGAAAAAAGATCAGATTCAGAGAAACTTTTTTAAAATTAGAAGCAAGAAGTCAATTTTATCAAAACAAAAATTAGACTCTTAAATAGTAAATAAAACGTTGCTCAAAAACAAAAAGAGAATTTTGATTCTGATATCTGATATATATTAGAGTCCACTCTGGGACGGAAGGATTCGAACCTCCGAATAGCGGGACCAAAACCCGTTGCCTTGCCACTTGGCCACGCCCCATTTCAATTTCTATTCAATACTAATAAACACTAATATTGATATTGGTTGTTCGTCAATTCCAGTGCAAATCCCTACGGAATAAATTCGATTCTTGTTTTATTTTAGTATTAGGGTTTTGGCATGTGTAGCTGTCGAATTAAACTCAATTTATTGATCATTATATATAATTCAATTAAGATATTGTATGAAAGTATGATTTCTTCTATTCTCTTGTGAGAATAGAAGGATTTTTGTTTTGATTGGTTCGGTTCAAAGAAGTATTTTTTTGTCTACCTGACTTCCTTTTCTTCATTTTTACCTTCTATCAATAACATATTAATAACTCAATCAAAATACAACTATCTCCAAGAAAAAAATGTTTGTTATGCTTAATATCTTTAGTTTGATTTATATCTGTTTTTATTCTGCCCTTTATTCCAGTAGTTTTTTATTCGCCAAATTGCCCGAGGCCTACGCTTTTTTGAATCCAATTGTAGATGTTATGCCAGTAATACCTCTTTTCTTTTTTCTCTTAGCCTTTGTTTGGCAAGCTGCTGTAAGTTTTCGATGAGATCTTTAATACTATCCTAGAAAAATTCATAATTTATTCGAGTTCGAGAAAAAAAATTTTACCAATTGATAAGATCAGATGAGTCTTACAATATGAATGAACCCTCAATTCAAACGGTGAAATTCTTGAGTAGCCACGATAAATTTGGATCCCGCGATTTCCCGATTCTGACTTTTTTTTTTCACTGAAACACCCTATATCGAGTCCACCACAATATCGAATTCGAATTGTGTGAATTTCTGAAAACGCTTTTCTATTTCTAGAAATTCTAAAACCGTTTCATTTCTTGGTGTCAAACTAGGATCCATAGTTCATAGTATAAAAATAGAGAATCTATTTTCTTTTTCCCAGAAAAACAGATTTGGAGATTGTGTAATGCTTACTCTCAAACTCTTTGTTTACACCGTAGTGATATTCTTTGTTTCTCTCTTCATCTTCGGATTCCTATCTAATGATCCAGGACGTAATCCTGGACGTGAAGAATAAAAAATAAGAAGGGGTTCCTTGCTTTATTTGATTCTTAGAAATGCTCTTAGGATTTTTTGCTATTCCACATCTTTAACTAGAACTATATCTTTAACTATATCTATTAAAAAAAAACAAAAAGGTTCACTAAAAAAAAATTTGAAAGATACCAAGCCATTGACGGAAACGGAAAGAGAGGGATTCGAACCCTCGGTACGAATAACTCGTACAACGGATTAGCAATCCGCCGCTTTAATCCACTCAGCCATCTCTCCTAATTGAAAAAAAGACAATTACTATGTTCCATTACACAAAAAAAAATAATGTTTAAAAAAAGCCCTTCTTTACTTTATTTATTATATTTATATAAATATAATAAATCAATTATTAGATAGCTTATAGAGATTCGTTTTTGATTCTATTTTGTATTGTATTATATAGATAGATACAACTTTTATCAGCAATTCCATTTTTATAAAATTCAAATAAACGACTCGAAAAAGATATCTCGAATAAAAAAAAAAAAAAGAAAATAAAGAATATCTCTTTAATTTTGTTTCCAAGGGCCTGGCCTGGCAG